TAAATAACCAATGTTACTGGCTACAATTTATCAAATAATAAAGGAATAAAAAGATTGCTGCCTATTTTATTTATTACTTCGACGAAAAAGGAGCAAAATAGCCGGAACCCCCCCTTTTTTTAGTTAGGTTTAAGTTTGACGGGAATAATATTCCACGACTAGCAATTCATTTATTTTCAAACCGATCCATTTATTATCTATTATTTGATTGACTAATCCTTTATATTGTAAAGGCTGAAGAGTCAAATATTTTGGCAATTCCTGATGAGGGGATGAATCAAGATAATTTTGAATCAGAGTTCTAGATTTTTGTTCATCCTTCGCTGTAATAATATCTCGTGGTTTACAGCGATAACTTGGTATATCTACTATATGACCATTAACTAAAATATGTCTATGGTTAACTAATTGGCGGGCTCCAGGAATAGTCGATGCCATACCCAATCGAAAAAGGATGTTATCCAAACGCATTTCAAGTAATTGTAGTAAAACCTGACCTGTTGAACCTTTGGCTTTTCCGGCGATACGTACATATTTAATTAATTGTCGTTCTGTAAGACCATAATGAAAACGCAACTTTTGCTTTTCTTCTAGACGAATACGATATTGAGATCTTTTGCCGGAACGCGATTGGTTTCTAAGATCACTTCCGGCTCTGGGCCTTTTACTAGTTAGTCCCGGTAAAGCCCCCAGACGGCGTATTTTTTTGAAACGAGGCCCTCGATAACGAGACATAAAGACTCCTTATTTTTAATTTTATTGAAATTTCATTTTACAGAATAAACCAAAATTAAAACTGAACTATAAATGAAGCAAAATCTACGGAAGTATTGTATTACAAAGAAGAATGAGATAAATTGTATCAATATCCGAACTCTATTTGTCTTGTTATTGTATATATATAAATAAAAGAAAAGGATACTTTTCTTGATTTGTTGTGTAAAGATCTAACTCCTCCAATTTTTTATTCATAATTGGATCTTCCTACAACATAATAGATTGGTGACCCTTGGAAAAGGGGAGGAAGCCTTTTTGATTCTTATTATTTTCAGTATTATTTGATGTCAAATCAAAGAGACGCTACGCTATCAATCATGTAAAAAATAAAACAAATAGAGAGAAGCCAGCTATCGGAATCGAACCGATGACCATCGCATTACAAATGCGATGCTCTAACCTCTGAGCTAAGCGGGCTCATATAATAGAAATTGTACATGCATAGGAATTCAATAAATTACTGGAATTTTAGCTATTCAGAATTAATATAACCCTAAACTATAACTCTAGATAAAGAATAGAAATATAAAATATAGTAGAATATTTCAAATAAATCAAATAAATATTCAATATTTATAGAAGATAGTGATTAAGAGACTGTATCGATATATAATTTCTATTTTTTTTTTTTTAATGAATTATATAGATATATAGATAAATGAATTATATAGATATATAGATAAATGAATTATATAGATAAATTATCTTTTAAATAATATAAATAAAATAGATATATAAATTGAATAAAAAATTCTATTTATTTATTATCTTATTAATTTATTATCTTATTAATTAGAATGAATAGAAACATTAGTTATAGAAATGATATTAATAATTAATAGTACTGATTAATACTGAATTAATGATAATTCATTTTTTGAGTTAGGGAAATAAAAAATGAATCAAAATAAAACGAAAGAAAAAGAAAGATGCAATTCAGATCATAATGCGACATTCCTCTGCTTTTACTCATAAAGGTGAATCATAAAAGAAAAGCTGAAGCTAATATAAAAAAATCGACCGTTCAAGTATTCAAAATTGGATGGGAAAAATGAGAGTAAAAGAAGACTATATATGTGGTATATATCCAACTATATTGAATTGTGAGTACAGAAATGATAGAATCATTTCTGATTGCGCTAGATATCGGTCTTCGATAGAAATAACAAAAGATAGGCAAAAAGGAAAATAACAGGAAACATTTTTTGATATAGGAATTCGTGTCTAATCAATTCAAGGGTTACAGCATAAAATAAATGAAATAAAATAAGATCCTACAAATCTAAAAAAAAAAAGGGGGGGGATATGGCGAAATTGGTAGACGCTACGGACTTAATTGAATTGAGCCTTAGTATGGAAACCTACTAAGTGATAACTTTCAAATTCAGAGAAACCCTGGAATTTAAAATGGGCAATCCTGAGCCAAATCCTATTTTACGAAAACAAAAAACAAGGGTTCAGAAAAAGAGAATAAAAAAAGGATAGGTGCAGAGACTCAATGGAAGCTATTCTAACAAAAGGAGTTGAATGTGGTGCGTTGGAAAAGGAATTCTTCCATCTAAACTTCAGAAAGGCTTCAAATGATTTAATGATGACTCGAACCTATATTTTTTATTTGAAAAGTACAAAGAATTGTTGTAAATTGATTCCAAGTTGAATAAAAAATCAAATATTCATTGATAAAATAATTCACTTCATATCATAGTCTGATAAATTTTTGGAA